AGCAATGGATACTTTGTAATCCAGTAATTCCTGGTCGGCTACTTAACTGGAATTGTAATTAAATTCGGCTCAATCTTTTTACTAATTTAGTAAAAAGATTGAGCCGAATAAAAGTTTTGCATAGATCTTAGATCTCCAAGCAAAATACTAAATAAAAAATCGAAGACTAAAAAACTAAAAAGTTTTTTTGGTTGTGCCGGATCCACAATGAATCCTATGGATCTCTAGGATTGGTGTATTCTTATATATATATCCCGTAGCTTAGTACCGCGGATAGCGAGTCAAGTATAAGAGCCCCCTCTACCCATCCTGTATATTGTCCTTTTCTTCCGTTTTTTTTATATTACAATTGGAAAAAAAGTTTGATCATATAGAGTGCAGTGATATCCGGATTCGTACAAAGGATAATCTTTTATTTTGCACCTGTTTCCGGTTGCTTTTTTCGTAAATGGAAATTTCAAATGACTATTCATCTTTTTTTTTTCATACAAATAGGGGGCAAGAAAGCTCTATGGAAAAATGGTGGTTTAATTCAATGTTGTCTAAGGAGGAGTTAGGGCATAGGTGTGGGCTAAGTAAATCAATGGACAGTCTTGATCCGATTGACAATATCAACAGCAATGAAAATATGATTCTCAATTTTACAGAAAAAAGCATTCATAGTTGGAGTAATGGTTCTAGTTACAGTAATTTTGATCTTTTATTCATTATCGGGGACATTCCTAATTTAATCTCTGATGAGACTTTTTTAATTAGGGATCGTAAGGGGGAAACTTATTCCGTTTATTTTGATATTGAAAATAAGATTGTTGAGATTGACAATTATCATTCTTTTTCTAATTATTGGAATTCTAGTTATGGGACTGGATCGAAAAGTAACGATACCCATTATGATCTTTACATGTACGATACTAAATCGAGTTTGAATAATCACATTAATGGTTGTATTGACAGTTATCTTCATTCTCAAATGCGTCTTGATAATTATGTTTTACGTGATAGTGACCATTACGGCGATAATTACATTTTTGATGAAATTAAGACTACCACTAAGACAAACGGTAGGGATAAGAATCTTGAGGTAACTAAAAAATACAGGAATTTATGGATTCAATGTGAAAATTGTTATGAATTAAATTATAAGAAATTGTTGAAGTCAAAAATGAGGATTTGTGATGAATGCGGATATCATTTGAAAATGAGTAGTTCAGAGAGAATCGAACTCTCGATTGATCCCGGTACTTGGGAGCCCATGGATGAAGACATGGTCTCAACGGATCCCATTGAATTTCATTCGCAGGAGGAACCCTATAAAGATCGTATTAATTCTTACCAAAAAGAGACAGGGTTAACCGACGCTGTTCAAACAGGTATAGGCCAACTAAACGGTATTCCTGTAGCAATAGGGGTTATGGATTTTCAGTTTATGGGGGGTAGCATGGGATCCGTAGTAGGAGAGAAAATAACTCGTTTGGCTGAGTATGCTACCAATCAAAATCTACCCCTTATTATAGTGTGTGCTTCCGGCGGGGCGCGAATGCAAGAAGGAAGTTTGAGCTTGATGCAAATGGCTAAAATTTCGTCGGCTTTATTTGATTATCAATCAAATAAAAAGTTATTCTATGTATCAATTCTTACATCTCCTACTACTGGAGGTGTGACAGCTAGTTTTGGTATGTTGGGAGATATCATTATTTCCGAACCTAGCGCCTACATTGCATTTGCGGGTAAAAGAGTAATTGAAGAAACATTGAATACGACAGTACCTGAAGGTTCACAAGAAGCTGAATATTTATTCGATAAGGGCTTATTCGATCCAATTGTACCACGTAATCCTTTAAAGGGCGTTCTAAGTGAGCTATTTCGGTTGCACGCTTTCTTTCCTTTGAATCAAAATTCGATCGGGCAGTAAGGTCAATTATTTTTGGGGGGGCAAAAAGGAGTGAGTTATCGTAATCAATCAAAGACAAAATGATAAAGAACCAATTATAAATTATAATAGAATAATGGGTATGGGGTTGCGGATAATTTTTTTTTACTTCATATTCCACTCCTGATTACTAATCAGAGAACCTCTATTCTGACTTCTGTAAATTGCAAATTTAGCAAATAAAACGAATTTCATCTTCCTTTCTGAAAAATGGGAAAAAAGCCTTTTGCATCTTAATAGATTTCCTTGTTGGAGACTCTCCATAGTACCAACATAATATCTTATCTCTTGGATCCGATTCTAACAAATCCTTTGGGACTTTGTAAGGAACTCTTTCTTTATTTATCTTTATATTGAATTAAAAGACAAGAGCAAAAGAAGAAGAAAAGATTAATAATCCACTTTTTTGTTATCAAACATATATTTTTATTTTTTGTGGCGAAGACTAATTAAGTTTATTTAGTTAGTTCTACGTTTCTTGAACTTAGTATATACTATACTCACTTAGATATAATTAGTATAATTATATAGAATTCTAATTCGAATTAAGTTAAGATAATTTTAGAACAATATAACAAACAGGTATAAATAGTAAATCGAGGTACCCATTCTATGACAGATATAAACCTTCCCTCTATTTTTGTGCCTTTCGTAGGCCTAGTATTTCCGGCAATTGCAATGGCTTCTTTATTTCTTCATGTTCAAAAAAACAAGATTGTTTAGGCCGGATGGTGAGTCTTTTAAAAGACTTAGACTTGATTGAATCATAACACGGATATCTATTTATTTTATTGGAAAGTGTAATAGGGTAGACTGCGTGATTTCTTTCGAACATAAGTGCAAGAACTTTTATGCATGCGAAACCGGATATTAGGGGTGAATTCATTGAAACTATTTTCAAATCAATAGATCAGGACGGGTCGGTCCATGTTTGAAATAGAAAGTCAATGCTTCTAAATATGGATATCTAGGGCGGGGTCGTATGAAGGGAACATTCTGAGTTTCGTTTGCGATTGAATGAATTTTATGAATTACCCCGACAGGTTCACATTAGAATAGTGCTAGTTGATGAGAGTTACTTCAGAAAACCAATAGCGTTAAGTAGAGTATAAGTGAAATTCACTTTAGTTATTCTATCAATTCAAATTAAATGCAACTCGATTAGTATGAATTGGCAATCCGAACGTATATGGATAGAACTTATAAGGGGGTCTCGAAAAACAAGTAATTTATGCTGGGCCTTTATCCTTTTTTTAGGTTCAGTAGGATTTTTATTAGTTGGAACTTCCAGCTATCTTGGTAGGAATTTGATATCTTTATTTCCCTCTCAACAAATCTTTTTTTTTCCACAGGGAATCGTGATGTCTTTCTATGGGATCGCAGGACTCTTTATTAGCTCCTATTTGTGGGCCACAATTTCCTGGAATGTAGGTAGTGGGTATGATCTATTCGATAAAAAAGAAGGAATAGTTTGCATTTTTCGTTGGGGATTTCCGGGAAAAAAGCGTCGCATCTTCCTCCGATTTCTTATAAATGATATTCAGTCTATCAGAATAGAACTTAAAGAGGGTATTTCTCCTCGTCGTGTCCTTTATCTAGAAATCAGAGGCCAGGGGGCCATTCCTTTGACTCGTACTGATGAGAATTTGACTCCACGAGAAATGGAACAAAAAGCTGCTGAATTGGCCTATTTCTTGCGCGTACCGATTGAAGTATTTTGAAATGAACCGAACAAGTAATGTTTTCTGATTCTCGGCTGGGGATAGAAAACCCCCTTTTTTTATAACTTTTCTACGGGATAATTTAATGAAAATTTCGTCAGAACGTCCTTTCGGGTCAAAGCAAACGTATATTATATGGAACATCCAAAAAAAGGGGGGTTGTTTTTTTGTCTGCAAAAAAAAGATTTTAGGCGTCTGGAAATCCACTCGACGCAATTCATTAGCAAAAAAAGTAACAAATCAAAATAAAGATAGATTCATCCCAAAACGTTTTGAAAAAAAGAAATTTTTTGCTTTTCATTTCAATATGTTGAATTGATAGGTAAGAGCCAGCTAGCTTATATAAATTAATTATCTTTCTCCCTATTTCGTTTTCTCTTCTTTACTGAATGACCCAACATTTTGCTACCCCGTTTTGATCATCACATTCAGCAAATTCTCTCAATTCTTTTTGTGCTATGATAGTCAGGGGATTTTTTTGCGATATTTGGATAGTTTTTTGTCTCAAAATTTGAATTCATTAACTAAAACTAAAGCGGGTTTTCGGGGATTTATCGAAAGGAAGGAATTGCTTCGAATTTAACCAATTTTGAAGTGGACTCTTATTCGATTTCTGCATTTTTGCAAGATTCTTCCAAATTATCAAGGACTCATTATCGAATCACAAAAAAAAAACAATGATTCGATACCTTGGACTAGAATTCGTTTTAGTAAAAAATAAAATATTAGATCGCATAGAGTCGACGAATGAGACCCCTTTATTAAATTTTAACAATTTCCTAAAAAAAAATGGCAAAAAAAAAAGCATTTATTCCCCTTCTATTTCTTGTATCTATAGTCTTTTTACCCTGGTGGAGCTTTCTAACATTTCAAAAAAGTATGGAATATTGGGTTACTAATTTGTGGAATACCAAGCAATCCGAAACTTTTTTGAGTGATATTACAGAAAAGACTCTTCTAGAAAAATTCATAGAATTAGAGGAGCTCCTACTGTTAGACGATATGATAAAGGAATACCCGGAGAGACATCTAAAAGGGCTTCGTATAGGAATCCATAACGAAACGATTCAATTGATCAAGCTGCACAATGAACATTGTATCCATACAATTTTGTCCTTCTCGACCAATATAATCTGTTTCATTATTCTAAGTGGTTATTCCATTATAGGTAATAAAGAACTTATTATTCTTAACTCTTGGGTTCAGGAATTCCTATATAATCTAAGCGATACAATAAAAGCATTTTCTATTCTTTTATTAACTGATTTATGTATCGGATTCCATTCACCCCATGGTTGGGAACTGGTGGTTGGCTCTATCTACAAAGATTTTGGATTTTCCCATAACGA